ATCTAATTGTTCTAGTCAACTTTTTTATTCATAACTATAGCTGCGAGTTACCATGACATAATAGATCGGTGACCCAACATTTAGAGAAAGCGAGAGTAGAGATTTTCAATCATGGAAAGAAAAAAATTGATTAAATAAAAAGAGCCGGCTATCGGAATCGAACCGATGACCATCGCATTACAAATGCGATGCTCTAACCTCTGAGCTAAGCGGGCGGATATAAGAGCAATAGTGTATAGGAATACAGGAAACTATCGGATCTTGGCTATTACCTAGTGATTCTTCTTCTTTTTTGAATTTATTGATTATTTAAATTCCTTATATTTATTAGTTATATATTTTAGATTCTATTTAGAAAATAGAAAAGAAAACTATTTAGATATAGATAAATTAGATATCTAAATAGAAATGAAATTTCATATTCATATATATGTGAATATAAAATATCAATATATCAATGAAATTAGGATTTGAAATGAAAAAAAAAAGAATGAATATCGACCGTTCCACTATTCCAAACTGCACTGTAAAAATTAAGGAGGAGGAAAGGCACATATATATGTGGGATATATCTATCCATATTGAATTGCGGATACATCAATGATAGAATCAATTTCGTATTGAAACAAATAGGGTTCATCCAATAGAGATGAAATGATAGAATATAGAATAGGGGGTGGCAAAAAAAGAAAATAGCAGCATACACTTTTTCGATATAGGAATCATTACCTAATGAATTCAATAGTGCCAAGATAAATTATAAATGAAAGAGGTGGATGAAATTACCCTTGTCTCAAAAGAAAGGGGATATGGCGAAATTGGTAGACGCTACGGACTTGATTGGATTGAGCCTTGGTATGGAAACCTGCTAAGTGGTAACTTCCAAATTCAGAGAAACCCTGGAACTAAAAATGGGCAATCCTGAGCCAAATCTTTGTTTTGAGAGAAAAGATGGAAAATGAGAATAAAAGGGATAGGTGCAGAGACTCAATGGAAGCTGTTCTAACGAATGAAATTGACTACGTTACGTTAGTAGCTAAAATCCTTCTATTGAAATGACAGAAAGGATAACCTTATATACCTAATACGTACGTATACATACTTACATAGCTCTATATATGAAAAATGAAAATAGAAATTTTCTATTTCTATTATAATCTTCTATTTCTATTATATATTAATTAGAATGATAGAGATCAAAAAATATATGAAAAATTGAAGAGTTATTGTGAATCAATTCCAATTGAAGTTGAAAAAAGAATCGAATTCAAATATTCAGTGATCAAATGATTCATTCCAGAGTTTGATAGATCTTTTGAAGATTAATTGGACGAGAATAAAGAGAGAGTCCCATTTTACATGTCAATACCGACAACAATGAAATTTATAGTAAGAGGAAAATCCGTCGAATTTTTAAATCGTGAGGGTTCAAGTCCCTCTATCCCCAATAAAAAGCCCATTTTACTTCCTCACCCTCTTTCTTTTTTTTTTCATCAGTGGTTTAGTTTAAACAAAATGAAATATCTTTCTCATTTCATTCACTCTGTTCTTTCACAAATGGATCCGAATCAAAATCCTCGTATCTTCTTCCAATCCAATCTCATTTGTTTTGTATAGTACGATATGAACATATATATGTTCAAGGAATTTCCGTTATTGAATCATTCATAGTCCATATCTTTTTCCTGACATTTACAAAGAATGTCTTCTTTTTGAATATCTAAGAAATTCAGGGGCTAGGTCCAATTTGTTAAGATTTTATTTTTTAATTCTTTTCATTGACATAGATATAAGTACTCTGCTAGGATGATGCACGGGAAATGGTCGGGATAGCTCAGTTGGTAGAGCAGAGGACTGAAAATCCTCGTGTCACCAGTTCAAATCTGGTTCCTGACACATGAATAATGTATCGGATAGATATTCATACCTCATACAAATGAAATTCATTCATTTGGACGAGATATTCTTTTCTTTCAAATTTCATATTTTTTTGTCACTCTTGCTCAAGTTACTTTCTGAGGTCCCCACTAAGTGATGTGCGAGGTACAAAGTTCATGGTGCAGAATCATCCTATTGTGCTCATACGAAATGTATATTATATGATATCTTCCCAATTGGGGAATAGCAATGAGAGCCTCTTTTTCTTTTTTTATTTTAGACCCTCCACAATACGAATGAAAGTCCAGTTACTCTGTTTCATCTAGAAGGGGAATGCCAAGATGCTCATTGATTGATAAAAAACCCCTTTTTTATCAATCAATGAGCATCTTGAATTTCATAGAAATTGGGCGTAATATAGTCTTTACGTAAGGGCCAGCCTATCCAACTTTCAGGCATCAAGATACGTTTAAGGCGAGGATGATTCTCATAAGAAATTCCCAACATATCATAAGATTCCCGTTCCTGAAAATCAGCACTTCTCCAAATCCAGAAAACTGACGGGGTTTGAGGATTACTCCTGGGAGCAAATATTTTTATGCATACCTCTTCTGGTTTATCT